GGAAGTTATGAGGGGACATCCTGTATTGCTGAATAGAGCACCCACTCTGCATAGATTAGGCATACAGGCATTCCAGCCCGTTTTAGTGGAGGGGCATGCTATTTGCTTACATCCATTAGTTTGTAAGGGATTCAATGCAGATTTTGATGGGGATCAAATGGCTGTTCATGTCCCGTTATCTTTGGAGGCCCAAGCGGAAGCCCGTTTACTTATGTTTTCTCATATAAATCTTTTGTCTCCGGCTATTGGAGATCCCATTTCCGTACCAACCCAAGATATGCTTATGGGACTTTTTGTATTAACTAGCGGGAATCGTCGAGGTATTTGTATAAATAGATATAGTCCAGGTAATCGCATAAAATATCAAACTAAGAGAAGTGACAATAATAGCTATGAGTATAGGAAAGAACCTTTTTTTTGTAATTCCTATGATGCAATTGGAGCTTATCGGAAGAAACGAATAAATTTAGATAGTCCTTTGTGGCTCCGGTGGCGACTAGATCAACGCGTTATTGCTTCAAGAGAAACTCCCATCGAAGTTCACTATGAATCTTTAGGTATTTATTATGAAATTTATGAACACTATCTAATAGTAAGAAATATAAAAAAAAAAATTATTTTTCTATACATTCGAACTACTGTTGGTCATATTTCTCTTTATCGAGAAATTGACGAAGCCATACAGGGGTTTTCTCATGCCTGTTTCTATGGTACTACCTAACTAACAAAGGTAATTTTATAATACCAGTGCGAATTCAGGCCTCTCCGGTTCAGTTAGGATTATAGTTCCGAAAATTCTATGCGAATCAAGATCAAGAAAGGGAAGTTTTCCAATCACCGACCAAAATCTATTGTCGAATCCTACTCAACATAATATGGAGGTACTTATGGTAGAACGGGCCAATCTGGTCTTTCACAATAAATCGATAGACGGAACTGCCATGAAACGACTTATTAGTCGATTAATAGATCACTTCGGAATGGGATATACATCCCACATACTTGATCAAGTAAAAACACTGGGTTTCCAACAAGCTACCGCTACATCCATTTCATTAGGAATTGATGATCTCTTAACAATACCCTCGAAGAGATGGCTAGTTCAAGATGCTGAACAACAAAGTTTGATTTTAGAAAAACACCACCATTATGGGAATGTACACGCGGTAGAAAAATTACGCCAATCCATCGAAATATGGTATGCTACAAGTGAATATTTGCGACAAGAAATGAATCTCAACTTTACTATGACCGACCCTTGTAATCCAGTTCATATTATGTCTTTTTCAGGAGCCAGAGGAAATGCATCTCAGGTACATCAATTAGTAGGTATGAGAGGGTTAATGTCGGATCCTCAAGGACAAATGATTGATTTACCCATTCAAAGCAATTTACGAGAAGGGCTCTCTTTAACAGAATATATCATTTCTTGCTACGGAGCCCGTAAAGGGGTTGTGGATACCGCTGTACGAACATCGGATGCTGGATATCTTACGCGTAGACTTGTTGAGGTAGTACAACACATTGTTGTACGACGAATAGATTGTGGGACCAGCCGCGGTATTTCTGTGAGTCCTCGGAATGGGATGTTGTCAGAAAGGGTTCTTATTCAATCATTAATTGGTTGTGTATTAGCAGATGATGTATATATGGGTCCACGATGTATTGCTACTCGAAATCAAGATATTGGGATTGGGCTTGTAAATAGATTCATAACCTTTCGAACACAACCAATATCTATTCGAACCCCCTTTACCTGTAGGAGTACATCTTGGATCTGTCGATTATGCTATGGGCGGAGTCCTACGCATGGCGACCTGGTTGAATTGGGAGAAGCTGTAGGTATTATTGCGGGTCAATCCATTGGAGAGCCGGGTACTCAATTAACATTAAGAACTTTTCATACCGGCGGCGTATTCACGGGGGGTACTGCAGAACATGTGAGAGCACCTTGTAATGGAAAAATAAAATTCAATGAGGATTTGGTTCATCCGACACGTACCCGTCACGGGCATCCTGCCTTTCTATGTTCTATAGACTTGTATGTAATCATTGAGAGTGAAGATTTTATTCATAATGTCAATATTCCGCGAAAAAGTTTTCTTTTAGTTCAAAATGATCAATATGTAGAATCCGAACAAGTGATTGCTGAGATTCGCGCAGGAACACCTACTTTTAATTTTAAAGAGAGGGTTCGAAAACATAGTTATTCGGATTCAGACGGAGAAATGCACTGGAGTACCGATGTGTATCATGCATCTGAATTTACATATGGGAATGTGCATCTATTACCAAAAACAAGTCATTTATGGGTATTATTAGGAGGTCCGTACAGATCCAGTCCAGTCTCCCTTTCGCTTCACAAGGATCAAGATCAACTGAACGTGCATTCTCGTTCTGTCAAGCGAAGGTATACTTCTAACCTCGCTGTAACTAAACACCGGCCGAGACACTACTTCTTTAGTTCGGATTTTTATTGTAATCTAATATATCCGGCCATTCTGCACGAGAATTCTGATTTATTGTCAAAGAGGCGCAGAAATGGATTTCTCATTTTACTCCAATCAATTCAAGGAGGCGAGACTAGACTAACGCCCCCTCCGGGTATCGGTATCTCGCCTGAAATCCCCCTAAATGGCATTTTACATAGAAATAGTATTTTTTCTTATTTCGATGATCCTAGATATAGAAGAAAGCGTTCTGGGATTACTAAATATGGATATGGAAATATCGAAATGTATTCAATCCTTAAAAAGGAAGATTTGATTGAGTATCGAGGAGTCAAGGAATTTATGCCAAAACACCAAATCCAAATGAAAGGGGATCTTTTTTTTTTCATTCCTGAAGAAGTGCATATCTTATCCGGATCTTCTTTCATAATGGTACGTAACAATAGTATCGTTGGAGTAGATACACAAATCACCTTAAATATAAGAAGCCGAGTAGGTGGGTTGGTACGGGTGGAGAGAAAAAAAAACAGAATTGAACTTAAAATATTTTCTGGAGATATCCATTTTCCTGTGGATACCGATAAAATATCCCGGTATAGCGGCGTTTTGGTCCCACCAGGAAGGGGAAGGGGAAATTCCAAGGAATCCAAAAAATTGACAAATTGGATCTATGTCCAACGGATTACACCTAGCAAAAAAAAGTATTTTGTTTTGGTTCGATCTGTTGTTACATATGACATAACGGATGGCCCAAATTTAGCAGCAATTTTCCCTACTGATATCTTGCAGGAAAGTGATAATGTGCAACTTCGAGTTGTCAATTATATCCTTTCTGGAAAAGTCAACCAAAATAGAGGAATTTCGGATACAAGTATTCAATTAGTTCGGACTTGTTTAGTATTGAATTGGGAACAAGATAAAAAAAACTCTTCTAACGAAGAAGCCTGTGCTTCTTTTGTTGAAATAAGAACAAACGATTTGATTCGGCATTTCTTAAGAATCGATTTGGCAAAATCTCCTATTTCGTATATCGGAAAAAGAAATGATTCCGCAGTTTCAGGATTACTATCGGATAATGGATCAGATTGCACCCACAGTAATCCGTTTTATTCCATTTATCCCAAGGCAAGGATTCAACAATTCCTTAACCCACCAAATCAAGGAACTATTCATACGTTGTTGAATAGAAATAAGCAATTCCAATCATTGATAATTTTGTTATCATCCAAGTGTTCTCGAATGGGCCCATCCAACCGAGTAAACTATCATAATGTAATAAAAGAATCCATTCAAAAAGATTTACTAATTGAAATTCGGGAGTCATTCGGATCTTTAGGATCGTCTCCTTCAATTGATAATTTTTATTTATTTTACCATTTAAAAACCCATAATCAGATCTTGTTAACAAATTATTTCCAACTTGACAATTTAAAACAGACTTTTCAAGCAATTAAATATTATTCAATGGATGAAAGCGGTAGAATTTATACTACTGATCCAGGCAGTAACATTATTTTCAATCCATTCCATTTGAATTGGTATTTTATCCGTCACAGTTGTTGCGAAGAGACCTCTCCAATAATAAGTCTTGGACAGTTTATTTGTCAAAATGTGTGTATAGACAAAAACGGACCGCACCTAAAATCCGGTCAAGTTATATTTCTTCAAGGTGATTCTGTAATAATACGAACAGCTAAGCCTTATTTGGCTACCCCAGGAGCAACTGTTCATGGCCATTATGGGGAAATTTTTTACGAAGGAGACACATTAGTTACATTTATATATGAAAAATCAAGATCCGGTGATATAACGCAGGGTCTTCCAAAAGTGGAACAGGTGTTAGAAGTACGTTCGATTGATTCAATATCGATAAATCTCGAAAAGAGGATTGAAGGTTGGAACGAATGTATAACAAGAATTCTTGGCATTCCTTGGGGATTCTTGGTTGGTGCTGAGCTAACTATAGTGCAAAGTCGTATCTCTTTGGTTAATAAGATCCAAAAGGTTTATCGATCCCAGGGGGTGCAGATTCATAATAGGCATGTAGAGATTGTTGTACGTCAAATAACATCAAAAGTGTTGGTTTCAGAAGACGGAATGTCTAACGTTTTTTCACCCGGAGAACTAATTGGATTGTTGCGAGCCGAACGAGTGGGACGAGCTTTGGAAGAAACGATTTGTTACCGAGCCATCTTATTGGGAATAACAAGAGCATCCCTCAATACTCAAAGCTTCATATCGGAAGCGAGTTTTCAAGAAACTGCTCGAGTTTTAGCAAAAGCAGCTCTACGGGGACGTATCGATTGGTTGAAAGGTTTGAAAGAGAACGTTGTTTTGGGGGGGATGATACCTGGTGGGACCGGATTCAAAGGATTCGTGCATCCTTCAAAACAATATAACAAGATTCCTTTGAAAACAAAAAAAAATCGATTTGATGGAGAAATGAGAGACATTTTGTTTTACCAAAGAAAATTCTTTGATTATCCCCCTTCAAAGGATTTCCACGATACACCAGAACAATCATTTATCGGATTTCATGATTGCTAAGAA